ATGTAGCCCTATTCCTAATAGATTGACCCCAAAATAGCATATCCAAATTATAAGAAAGCCCATAGACGCCACAATTGCGGAATTTTCAACCTGTAAATGTAAATTTCTATTGGTTCGAGTATGTAAATAAACCGCAAATACGATCCAAGTGATAAATGCCCAAGTTTCTTTTGGGTCCCAATTCCAATAGGACCCCCATGCTTCATTAGCCCATACTGCTCCTGAAAGAATACCTATGGTTAAAAAGAGAAAACCTAAACTAATCACACGATAACTCCAATAATCCAACTGTTGAATCAATTGGGACCTGTAATAATTGTTAGCAGAAAAAAAAAAAGCATTTCCTAAAATATTGTTTCTTTCATTTATGTATTGGATTTCACCAAAGGAAAAAGCCTCGTTTACTTTTAATAAAGGATTCCTCTTACAAAAAATATTTATGTTTTTTCTAAATGTAAGGACCAGAAGTGCTACTGATAATAATGATCCACATAAAAGAGCTGCATAGCCCAATATCATCATACTTACATGCATTATTAACCACTCGGATTGGAGAGCGGGTACTAATATTGCGGATTGATGTATTTCAGTTAAAAGACCCGAAGTAGCAAAGCCTTGGGTAAAAATAACACTTGACGCAGTTATTGTGCTTAAATGGCTTTTATTTTTTTTGAAATATGGAACTAGATGAAAAACGGATAAACTCCATGAAAGAAAGATTAATGATTCATATAAATCACTTAGTGGGAAATGCCCCGAATAAATCCAACGAGTGACTAATAATACTGTTATACATAAAAAAGTAGCTATCATTCCCTTTTCTGACGAATCATATAGTTTTATGATTTCATCAATTAATAAAGTTATCAAATGAATTGTAATTACAATGGAAACGATCGAAAAGGAAATATGAGTTAATATATGCTCTAAAGTTGAAAATATCATAAAATTTTTAAAAATAAGGAAGCCTGAAATAGAAATCAGGAGTTGAATTCATTCTAGAATCTATTGTATCTCTTTTCAAAGAAGGTCTGCCGCCACTCGGACTCGAACCGAGATGCTCTCGCACTGCTTCCTAAGAGCAGCGTGTCTACCGATTTCACCATAGCGGCTTGTTCGAATTCATAATAGCCTATTCATAGTCAATCGTCGAGATTTAAGGAGTCAACTCAATGAAATATTTTTAGTAAAGATTCAAATGTATGAATAAAACTTTGTTCAAATAGGAATTGGAAGGTTCATTCTTTTTGGGTATGGGTTTTATTTACCTTAGTGCTTTGGTGTAGTTTATGCTCTTCTATAATCGAATAGAATCGAACTCTTGAAACTAGAAAGTTCGACCCTCTAGTTATTGATAGAACTCAAAAAGATTTTTTTTCATGAAATTTTTATCATTTATATTATTTCCTAAAAGTGAAAAAATTTTTAGTTTATCAATGAACACAAAAAGACCCCTTTTATTACTTTATTAATAAAAACTGACACATTATTCGGACAAAAAATTCCAGGCTTTTGTCGGTTTGGGGTTGAAAGCGGCAGATATATGGGAAATTAATATATTCATTATATTAATTCAGATAAATAAGAAGTCAGAAAGTTACACAAAAAGTTTTCAAAAGAAATGAATAAATTAGTTTCAACGATGTATTCATTTTAACTAAAGATCTTTTATTTACCCTTATTTATACTTATTTATATTTATATATATCAAATTGATATATATAGAAAAACTTAGATTATTGTAATTGTGACAAATAGGTTGATGGGGAAAAAAGACTCCCCACCCCCAAAACGAGAAAATATACTAAAAAAGGCTCAAGCCTTGTATCTTGTCTTTATTCTTTTTTCAAAAGTTTTTTAGAATTTACGACCCCCTAAATAGAAGAATTCTTATTATACATATCCTAAGAGCAAAGCGAATTCTAGTTCATATTGATTAGCCACAAACAACAGGTTTGTTAATTTCCTATTAAGAATGAAATGAGCCGGTTTTTCGATTCAGATTATTCCAATGTTTTATTTTAGGACTTATTTGTTTGTCGTACAAAAAAACTTTTTGAGTTTCCGGTAGAAAGAGATTTCCCTAATGACAACGCTTTTAAGGCTGCCCAATACCCCTTCCCTTTCCAAATATTTTTACGAATACGCTTTTTTGATATAGAAGTACGTTTTTTTGGAACTGCCATTTAAAAAAGAAGAGGTTACTCGTTGTTATAGTTGGATGTGAAAGACATCTATTGGTCAAAACGAATCTACTCATTATCTAGTTATTCTCTAGATAATATTCTATTATCTTCAGAAAACAAAAAAATATAGATAAAAGATATGCGAAAATCGTACAAAATCTTACTATAAAAAGAGCATTTTATTTTTTCAACAAAAAAGTTTTTCTATATACATAGCATATTCGTAAGAAATACTCGTTTTATTGTTTCGTATCTTTATTTGTTGTTCTTTATGATTCACATCTATATCTATAGAATCCGCTGTTGTACTATAGAAATTGAATTTGGTGGGACAAATAATCTAAAAAAGACCTTCCATTTTTAGCTCTGTCCATGTTTTTATTCGACTTTTCATTTATACAGAATAAAATACACCGAAGGGTTTAAGAACCCTTTAAGAACCCGTTGCCTATTGAAAACTTGAAATTTTTTTTCTATTAATTGGTCAAACTTTAGGAAAGAATACTACCAAATTCCATTTTTAAATTCGAATTAAACTAGTCATTAAAGTAATTAATCTGTTAAAAGATACATGGTTTGGTAAAAGAAATCTTAGTGATTTTTTTTATTAATTGGCTTTTACCCCCTTTTGATAAATAGAAAAATCAATCTTATATAAAATGTCAGATATTATAGCGTTTCCTATAAATGTTTTTTATCGAAATGGAAAATAATCAATCAATCAATCAATTTCATAATGAAACTAGTTAATGATTTGGAACAAACTAACTAAAAAGCTAGTTCTTATTGCATTAGTAAAAATTTTTTACCTTAGTTAATCCTATGATTCATATCGATTCATATCAGAATCAAGTACTCTTTTTAGTGTAATTTTTTATCCTTACTTTATGAATATAAAGTCATCTAATAATAATTAACATTTTCATTTTCGGTATTTTCAGAAAAATCTTAGTTAATAACTAAGTATTCTCTTTTTATGAGCAAGTTGGTCATATTATTTGACCAATTGTAACTTCTTGATTTGAATATTTGAAGTATTTTGGAAAGACTCAGAATAAGTAAGAATATATAAAATTCGAAAATTATCTTTAAGTTAGTACATCTCTTGATTTTTTTTATTGACCCCTTTTGTTTTGAAATTGAAAGGGGGTAGGATCCGGTAAATCGGAAACAATTAATTAAGAATAAAAAACTCTTTTTATGGAACAGACATATCAATATGTGTGGATAATACCTTTCCTTCCACTTCCAGTTCCTATGTTAATAGGAGCGGGACTTCTTCTTTTTCCGTCGGCAACAAAAAGTCTTCGCCGTATGTGGGCTTTTCAAAGTGTTTTATTGTTAAGTATAGTCATGATTTTTTCGATCAATCTGTCTATTCAGCAAATAAATGGCAGTTCTATCTATCAATATGTATGGTCTTGGATCATCAATAATGATTTTTATTTAGAATTAGGTTACTTGATCGACCCACTTACTTCTATTATGTCAATATTAATCACTACTATTGGAATTTTGGTTCTTATTTATAGTGATAATTATATGTCTTATGATCAAGGATATTTGAGATTTTTCGCTTATATGAGTTTTTTCAGTACTTCTATGTTAGGATTAGTTACTAGTTCTAATTTGATACAAATTTATATTTTTTGGGAATTGGTCGGAATGTGTTCGTATCTATTAATAGGGTTTTGGTTCACACGGCCTGTTGCGGCAAATGCTTGCCAAAAGGCATTTGTAACTAATCGCGTTGGGGATTTTGGTTTATTATTAGGAATTTTGGGTTTTTATTGGATAACAGGGAGTTTCGAATTTAGAGATTTATTCAAAATATTCAATAACTTTATTTCTAATAATCATAATGAAGTACATTTTGTATTTGTTACTTTGTGTGCCGTTCTATTGTTTGCCGGCGCGGTTGCTAAATCTGCACAATTTCCCCTTCATGTATGGTTACCGGATGCTATGGAGGGGCCTACTCCTATTTCGGCTCTTATACATGCTGCTACTATGGTAGCCGCTGGCATTTTTCTTGTAGCTCGGCTTATTCCTCTTTTCATAGTCATCCCTCACATAATGAATTTCATCTCTTTGGTAGGAGTAATAACAATATTATTCGGAGCTACTTTTGCCCTTGCTCAAAAAGACATTAAGAGAGGTTTAGCCTATTCCACAATGTCTCAATTGGGTTATATGATGTTAGCTCTAGGTATGGGGTCTTATCGAAGTGCTTTATTTCATTTGATTACTCATGCTTATTCGAAAGCATTATTGTTTTTAGGATCTGGATCCGTTATTCATTCAATGGAAACTCTTGTTGGATATTCTCCAAATAAAAGTCAGAATATGGTTTTTATGGGGGGTTTAACAAAGCATGTGCCAATTACCAAAATCACTTTTTTATTAGGTACACTTTCTCTTTGTGGTATTCCGCCTCTTGCTTGTTTTTGGTCCAAAGATGAAATTCTTAATGATACTTGGTTGTATTCACCAATTTTCGCAATAATAGCTTGGTTTACAGCGGGATTAACCGCATTTTATATGTTTCGAATCTATTTACTTACTTTTGAAGGACATTTAAACGTTCATTTTAAAAATTACAGTGGCAAAAAAAATACCCCCTTCTATTCAATATCTCTATGGGGTAAAGAAGATTCGAAAAGAATTAACAAAAATTTTCGTTTATTAACGTTATTAACAATGAATAATAATGAGATTGCTTCTTTTTTTTCAAAAAAAACGTATCAAATTGATCAGAATGCAAGAAACATCAAACAACCTTTTATTACTATTACCTGTTTTGGAAATAAGAAG